AAAGAGTACCATGTTGCATCTGAACTTCAAACGGTTTAGCTTTAACCATGTTAATTAATGGTCCCAAATTTTTGGTTGATAGAGAATCAAAGTAAAGTAGACTTACCAAAGAATAACGAAATGCTATGGTTCTAAAATATGATTTTTTTTTTATTCAGAAGTAATTCGCGGGATTATGCACTCTTTCCTAGTTATAGTGCCACTGGGTGAATCCAGCCTATTCTTGAAATGAACAACTCACACACACTCCCTTTCCAAAAAAGATCAATACACCGAAAACTACACTTAGATTTATTGGATTTGTTGCTAAAATATCGGTATTAAACCCGAAACTCCCGGCGGATGGCCAGTGACCCAAGTAAACGAAAGAATCGGTTAAATTTTTCATATAATCTCCTCTTCTAGCTAAACTATAAAAAAAGAACTCTGTCCTTTTTTTTTTATTCTTTTTATTGAAAATAAAAAGAAAATGGAATTTAATAATTTATAATTTAATTTGCCTATTTGGATATTTGTAAACAGAATCAAAAACCTATTCTATTTACAAATGTATTTTCCAAAATTTTTAATTTTCAATAATAATAATGATACTTAATTAGAATTAAGCTAGAATTTGAGACCAAGTTTTATGTCAATTTCAAAAAACCTAAACCTCCTTAAAAAAAAGTTTCCATTAAACTAAAAGAATAAGGGGAAGGAAGAAAACGAATCGATGTGCTAATTCCCCATCCTCAAATTAGTCCTTCCCAAGGATTGTTGTCTCAATGAATAATTGTAGGAGTTAAATCTTGATAGAATTAAAAAAACTACGAAAAAAAAATCCCGAATTTTGTGATTTCTAGGATTAAACAAAAGGATTCGCAAATAAAAGCGCTAATGCTACAACCAGGCCATAAATTGTTAAAGCTTCCATAAAAGCCAAACTAAGCAACAAAGTACCTCGTATTTTTCCTTCTGCCTCAGGTTGTCTCGCGATACCTTCGACAGCTTGACCCGCAGCTGTACCTTGCCCAACTCCAGGTCCAATAGAAGCAAGCCCAACAGCCAACCCAGCAGCAATAACCGAAGCAGCAGAAACCAGTGGATTCATGATAAGTTCCTCACACCAAAATAAAGAAATAGTTAATGATACAATCATCCAATGACTTAGGACTTAATTATAATTAAGTAATCGCTAAGATTCATCCAGTCAAAATAACCAAAAACTTTAATTGAAATAATATAATAATATTATTGAATCATAAGAATTACTTTGATAGTAGTTCCTATCCACGGGATTTTTGAAAATTCATAAATATATATAGGACTTTTTTATGCCATTTCTTTTTTGTGAACCATTCTTTGAATTCTTCGTTCTTTTTTTTATCGTTTTTTCATCCAATTCACAGATAAAAAGGAAGAACTTCTAATCGAATCCCTATCTAAATCGAAATTCACAAAAGTAGTAGGGCAGATTATATAGATCTTTAACTCATATATACCTAGTCAATATCAAATATCACATATACAAGTGTTTCTTACATAACGTAAACCAACTATTCTATAATTGGGCTAACCTAAAAAAGAATATTTGAAAAAAAAAATAGTTAATGATGCCCTTCCATAGATTCGCCTATATAAGCCGCAGCTAAAGTGGCAAAAATGAGAGCTTGAATCCCGCTTGTAAATAATCCAAGGAACATGACAGGTATAGGAACCACTAAAGGTACTAAAGAAACAAGAACAACAACGACTAATTCATCGGCTAATATATTTCCGAAAAGTCGAAAACTAAGTGATAGGGGTTTTGTAAAATCTTCTAAGATGTTAATGGGTAAAAGAATTGGAGTTGGTTGAATGTATTTACTGAAATACCCTAATCCTTTTTTGCTAAGACCCGCATAAAAATAGGCTACTGATGTGAGTAAAGCTAAAGCAACCGTCGTATTTATATCATTCGTTGGTGCTGCTAACTCCCCTTGAGGTAACTGGATAATTTTCCACGGTAAAAGGGCTCCTGACCAGTTAGAAACAAAAATAAATAAAAACAGGGTTCCAATAAAGGGAACCCATGGACCATATTCTTCTCCAATCTGGGTTTGACTCACGTCTCGAATGAATTCAAGGACAAATTCAAAGAAATTTTGGCCGGCAGTTGGAATGGTTTGTGGATTGCGAACCGCTAGAACTGCGGAACCTAATAAGATAGCAATTACAACCCAAGAAGTAATAAGGACTTGGGCATGGACTTGGAAACCCCCTATTTGCCAATAGAAATGTTGGCCTACTTCTACACCAGATATCTCATATAACCCTTCTTTTATTAGTGTGTTGATGGAACATGATAAAACATTCATATTGCCCTCTGACAGAAATAAGAACTTTAAATTATTTTGATTCAAGATCCCCCCCTTTTTTTTTACTTATTTACTTGAATTTTATATTTTAGTTTTGGATACCAACTAAACTAAATCACACAATATCCCCAGTTTTTTTATCTCTTTTTCTTTTGTACGATTCA